ATCAATCCCCCTTCCTTTATGGTAATACATGTATGGTAATTCATACAAACGGTAGTGAAAACTCAATAAGGTTGGTCTTTTGAGCCCGCTTCAAGACAGGATGACTAATCAACCAATTTTGGGGTAAACACTTTCTTACGCTTATAATTTTTTTCCAATTAATTCTTATACATAGAAAATGAGACTCAATATTTTTACTGCGTATTCAAATGAAATTCAAATCATAGTATATTAATATTTAAAAATTAGAATATTTTTCTTATTTTTTATTATATAAAAGTAAATGAATGGAAATGAATAAATGGAAGCTGTTTTATTTCACTCATATAACTATCTGATTTAGTTCATCAATCCGAATTCCAAATAAAAATAATGAAAATCAGGATATCTATTCAATTTTGTCTACCCCTTTCCTATAAATTTCCTATAAAGAAGAAATAAAGACGAAAAGAAAGGAGCATGGAAAAGTTTCTGTCTCAACGAATCACACGTAGAGATATTGATAACACACATAGAGTTAGTGGTATTTCATAACTAATCGATTGAGCAGCAGCTCGTAGACCACCCAAAAAGGAATATTTATTATTTGATCCATATCCTGACATAAGAAGTCCAATGGGAGCAATACTCGAAATAGCAATCCATAAAAAAACACCGATATTGAGATCAGCTAAAACAAAGTTATAGCCAAAAGGAATTACTGAATAACTTACTAGAATTGATATGACTGATATGGATGGTCCAATACTGAATAAACGAATATCTCCCCTAGATGGAATAAGATTCTCTTTGAAAAGTAGTTTTGTTCCATCTGCTAGAGCTTGAAGAACTCCCAAAGGACCGGCGTATTCAGGTCCAATACGCTGTTGTATCCCTGCAGATATTTCTCTTTCTAACCATACAATCACTAGTACACCTATTGTGATTCCCAATACAAGAGTAAAAATAGGGACAAGTACCCATATAATTCCATAGACCTCTTTTAAAGATTCCAATCTGGAAAAAGAATTGATATCTTGTACTTCTGTTGTATCAATTATCATTTCAACGATCAACTTCTCCCATAATGATATCTATGCTACCTAGTATTGTCATAATATCAGCCAATTTCATTCTTTTAACTAACTGAGGAAGAATTTGCAAATTGATAAAACCTGGGGGACGAATTTTCCATCTCCAAGGAAAACCATTCTGATCCCCTATTAGAAAAATTCCTAATTCTCCCTTTGGGGCTTCAACTCTCACATAAAGTTCTTGTTTCGGTAATTCAAAAGTCGGAGACGGCTTTTTACTAATGAATCGATATTCAAAATCATTCCATTCTGGATCTTTTTCTCTATCAAAGCAGCGGATTTCTAAATTCTCATATGGCCCCCCCGGAATTCCTTCCAGAGCCTGTTGAATAATTTTTATGGATTCCACCATTTCACCAATTCGTACTAAATAACGAGCTAATGAATCTCCTTCTTTTTGCCATTGAACTTCCCAATCAAATTCCTCGTAACACTCATAATGATCAACTTTACGTAGATCCCATTGTATTCCGGAAGCCCGAAGCATTGGTCCTGATAAACCCCAATTTATTACTTCCTCTCCATCAACAATGCCTACTCCCTCAACCCGTTCTAAAAAAATAGGATTTCGCGTAATAAGTTTTTGATATTCAACAACCCCTGTTAAAAAATAATCGCAGAAATCCAAACATTTATCTATCCAACCATGAGGTAGATCAGCCGATACCCCTCCGATACGAAAATAATTATGCATCATTCTCATACCTGTGGCAGCTTCGAATAGATCATATATTAATTCTCTTTCTCTGAAAATATAGAAGAAAGGGGTTTGTGCACCAATATCCGCCATAAAAGGTCCCAGCCATAGTAGGTGAGAAGCTATACGACTCAACTCCAACATAATTACTCGAATATAGCTGGCTCTATTAGGTACTTGAATATTTCCTAACTGTTCCGGTCCATTTACGGTTATTGCTTCTGTGAACATAGTAGCTAAATAATCCCAACGTGTTACATAAGGCAGATATTGTACAATTGTTCGGTTTTCCGCAATTTTTTCCATCCCTCTATGTAAATAACCCAATATTGGTTCACAATCAATAACATCCTCACCATCTAGAGTAACAATGAGTCGAAGAACACCATGCATTGATGGGTGGTGAGGACCCATATTGACTATCATGAGGTCTTTTCTTGTAGCTGGAGCATTCATAGGTTTTTCCTCGATTCATTCTTCCATGAATTGCTTAAAACAAAAATGAGTTCATCAAAATTCAAAATCTAATAAATCGAATAATTCAAAATGACTCTTCAAATTAATGAGTTTGTGACTCCCGAATATTGAACTGATTAATTAATTTTTTATAACGTATTACATTTTTCTTTGACAAATAAGACAGGAGTCGTTGTCGTTTTCCCAGAATTTTACGTAAACCCCTTTGAGATAAATAGTCTTTTCTGTGCAATTCCAAATGTGAAGTAAGTCTTCGTATCTTATTGGTAAAATTGAATACTTGAAATTCAATCGATCCCGGGTTTTCTTCTTTTTTTTCTTGTGAAATAACAGGTAGAAATGATTTTTTTACCATAAAATGAAAGCTTCTCCTCTCCCCCCTTTTTTTAGATTCTAGATATTTTGATTGATCAGTAATAATAATGACATTCATTTTCAATTTGGTATATACAATACATTTTCTTAAGAATTCCTGATTTTTTTTTCAAATTCATTATTATTAATCAATCCAATTCAAATTGGTATACAAAAAATACTATATTTATGCATTTATAAAAGAAAAATTGTAGACTTCAAATAAGAAAGAAGATTTTGTCGATTCATTTATAGATCTAATGGATATATCATTGAATTAGTATCATGCCTCAGAATAGAAGGTAAGACAATGTGTGTCTGCATCTATTTGTCTTCCCATACCAGATATTATGTTACGGGAAATAGAAAAAAAAAATGTAGATTAACTAATTTTCAATCGCGGGTACATATGTATCCTTACCATACTGAAACAACTTCCATTATTGGTATCAAACCAATAGCGATTCATACAAGCTAAATCTTCTAATCGATAATTTGGCCAAAGAAATAACTTTAAATTAATTAGTTTTTTTTTATCTCTATCAAGGTCTTTACTTGTAGTCAAAACTTGACAGCAATTATTCACTTTATTCTCATTGTAAAATGCCGTATTTCTATGCACACTATTTCTATTCCTAGGATTGAAACAAATTAGAATTCTCAATTCTCTACGACGTCTAGCGGATAAAATATTTTCAGGAACAAGCAAATCATAATGATTTTTTTCTTTATTTTCAGTCAGCTTTTGATCTGTTGTTCTTGTAATGGATTTATCAAAATTCTTTTTATCAACATAGCATTTTTCTCGGTATCCTTGATTAATTTGATGCTTTCTCTTATGAATCAACGAAAGGTTTATGGTTTGATACATAATAAATTGTTCATGGTTTTTTCTAGACAGACGAGTTGGTTCGATACTCAATATTCCCTTTTTCAGCAATTCCGTATTTTTATTCAATTCTGTAAGAGTTAAATCCGTCTGATTCTGAATTTTCATAATATCTAGACTTAGTTCTCCTCTTTGAATAGAGGCTATAGCAATTTCTTTTAGATTTATCAGTCTAAGCAGGAGACAATATACTTTGATATTATTCAGTATTTTTTCATTTAAGCAATCACACCAGTTCAATTGAAAAAGCAAATACCTTCTTAGGAAACAATTAAGTTCTTCTTCGATTTTGTTCTTGGATTTCTTTTCTTTTACATCCTTTTTCATGTCCGATCCTGCATAATCTTCTTCAACATCTTTTTCTTTTTTTGAGAGAGATGCTTGAAGATTTACTCGGTCTGCATATTCTGTTTTTCCTTGATTTTGTTTTTCTTTTTTTTTTTTCGATGGTCTAAAAATCTCTATTTTTTTCTTTTCAGTGATGTTTTTCTTTTCATTAACATTTTGATTTACATTAAAATTGAAAAAAAGTAAATTGATTGGTATGATCCATGGGTTACTCGTATATGCAGTATAAAATATAAAAAATTTAGAGAAGAAAAAAAATTCCCAATTCGATATGGAACGATTTAGTATTTCTACATTCATTCCCATCCAATCAAAAAAGGTTTTTTTTTGATTGGATGGGTTGATTTCTTGATGAAAAGTAAAATAATAATCGGTATCGATCCAAGCCCCAAAATCAACTTTATTTCTAAGACAAAAATTCAGAATTCTCCAATCAAAATACTTTCTATCCAGATTTTTTTCCATATCTAGAATAGAATCTTCTACTATATAATTCTTGATAGGAATATTATCCGTCATATCAAATAATTTTTTTTTACATGTGTTGTAATTATAAGAAATCGCTTGTTTATTATTTGCTTGGAATGGCGATCTATATCCATAAATATATGAGTCCTTCTTATCTGCATAATTAATGGATTTATATGATAAAAGATCATATCCATATTGTATTTTTTTTTTTTTTTTTGTTAATGAGTCTACTTCTTGTTTTTTGTAAAGAATTAATCTGTTTTTTTCATATAAATGACATTTGGTTAAATCTTTATTTTGAGCCACATGATGTTCATTCATTCTATTTCGCCATTTTTGTGGGACTAATCTAGACCATCCACTCTGAGATAAATCGTATTGATAATCACCTTTTAACCAATTTGTCCATTGATTCATTACAGAATTAGGAGGGTTCTTATGTTTTAATTTTGAATGAAATATTCCTTGTACTCTAAAAAAATAATCCTTTATCTCATTCTTAAGAAAAAGAGATCTTCCATTATATTCAAAAACAGATCTTAATTTATACTTAGATAAGTTAATAACTTGGTCTTGTGATAATTTGTAAAATACATATGCTTGTGACAAAGAGGATACGTCACAAAAATTCTGTGAATTCCTATTACTAATATTCCAAATTGATTTTTTTATAGTAGCAATAAAGTGAATTAGACGTTGATTTTTTTTATCAATTCTTTCTTCATTTGCTTCATTATTGTAAATGTATTTATTAAGAATTTCTTTTGTGGATTCAAGAAGAAGTTGTACATTGATCCTAGGAATATTAATGATACATACAAAGATATCTATGTATACTTTTTCCATGAAAAATTTTAAAAAATAATGTGATTTACGGGCTAATCGAAGATTTCTTCTTTGTAATATTTCCCAAATATTTTTTTGTAATTCTAATCTTTTATCATCATAAGTTGTTTTCTTAGACCAAATATTTCTATCTGAAATTAGAAACCCCTTTTTCTTGTCTTTTGTAAATTTTTCTATTTGTTTTATGATTGTCTTTCTTCTATCATTCAGATTTTTTATTTTTTTTTCTGTCAATGAAGAGTTTGTCCAATTAATAGATTGAATTGGAATGGCTGATTCGTAAATCATTGGATTACTGTTACTGATTGTTGAATCTTTTTGAATTTCATTTAATTCATATTTTTTTCTCAATCCAAATATAAATAAAAGATTTGATAGTGTTAGTTTTTTTATTTTTTCTTTTAGAAATCGAATCTTTTTGAGAATACTTTTTATGATCCATTGTGCTCTTTCTTTTGAGACAGTTAGAAAAAATTTTCTTCTTTCGTTTAAAACTTTTAGAACTAGAAAAAGTTGATTTTTCAAATTTTTCATTTTTTTTTTAATTTCTTTTAAAATGGGATCAAAAAAAGAAAGTTGGTTTCGGGGAGAAGAAGAAAAAGGCAATTCTACTTCCATTCCGAAAACTGTTAAAAAGCAAAAATCCATTTTTTTCGCTTTTTTTTTCATTGGATGTTTTTCCTTTTGAGGGGATCGTAACTTAGATCTGTGCCAAGGTTTCAGACGAAAAGGAAAAAGGATCTTTATTTGAATACCTTCGGTTAGCCAGTTTTTCGGAAATTCTGTTTCGGATAATGGAACGGCATTATAGGTGCATTTAATATACATTTCTCTATTCCAATCCTTTAAATCCTCAGACCATTCGGGAAATTGAAATAATAGTATACGAACGATATTTTTAGTTATTATCAATGAAGGTAATAGAATATATTTTCTAATAATCGATTGGGTTATTAATAAAGTACCCCTTATTACTTGAGCATATATAATGCTATCCCAGGCTTCTGCTATTTCTATACGTTTTTCTTCGTCTTTTTTCTTAATTTCTTTTGTCTTTTCCTCTATATAATCCGAAATTTTCAACTCTGTATTTTTATTTTTCCACATCAAATTTTTAAAAAGAAAAAAGTTTCTCATTGGCTCGAAAATATCAAAAGAAAAAAAAGAGGGTTTGTCAATTTTGTCCAAAAAAAGAGGGGAATGCGCGCTTGCTTGAAAGAGTTTCCAAGTAACAGTTTTACGTCTTTGAACGCGTCTAGATCCTTTGATTATGTCTCGCCGAAAATCCGGTAGTTGTGAATAACGTATTAAAGCTAACTCATTTTTTTCATCCGAATTTTCAGTATCCTGGGTATTTATATAAGTATCGTCAATTTCAGAGTCAGTAGTCAAAATAACTACACGTTTGGCCTTTCTTGAACGAATTTCATAATCCTCCGTTTTACCAGTTTCTTCTAGGTATTCTATCTCATCAATTAATTTGTATGACCATCGAGGAACTTTTTTACTGGTTTCTTTTATTCCAATACTTTTTTTTCTATTTCTAATTGTTTTATCGTCCGGATCATTTATAATTGTGTCGAATAAGAATTTCATTTTTTTTTTTTTATCCTCGGACTTTTCATGTTCTGGAAATAAATAAAGTCCTTTAAAATTGAAACTTGATATTGATTTTTCAGAAAATTTACTGATCAAGTTAAAAAAAAAACGAATTTCAGTTGATAATGATTTTTTATCAAATATATCCATTTTCCGTTCAAAGTCTGGATAATTAGTATTGATATTAAGAAGGATACCATGAATCTTATTTATCCAAATGTAGTTTTTTGTGTAAGTTTTATTTTGGATTGAGAGTGAAATTTTTTTTTTGATTCGTCCACGATAGGGTCCGTTCAAGAAAGGATCATATATTTTAGGTAAGTATTTTTTTTTAGTCTCATCATTACATAATCTAATCCTTTTTTCGAGTACATCAAGAGCAAAAAATTCCTTATCGAGAGCTTCGGCCCTATTTCTAAATTTGTTGCTTAGGTTGTTTCTTTTTTGTTCATTAATAGAATTCCAATGATTATCCAATTCATCATAGGAGAGTTTTTCTGTTGTGAAGAGAGACATCTTTCTTTGGATCATTTCAAGAAAAGTTGACAAACTAGATGGATACATAAAAGAAATTTTTTCTTTTGCATCACTTTGACATGTATGAAAAAAAAATTGTGACAGTTCATCTCTTACAGCATTTTCAAATCGATCATTTTTTATATATCGCAATGGACGATGGGATCGTTTATAATCAAAAATAATCTTTAGAAGCGGTTTTTCCAATCGGAAGATCTCTTTCTCCTCTC